GGGCTTCCAAATACATCGTAAGCTAATCCCGTGCTTACAAATAACCAACCCGCAATGAATAGGGAAGGTATTGTAATGCTATGAATGACCCAGTATCGAATACTGGTAATAATATCAGCAAAAGAACGTTCTCCTGTGCTTCCAGACATGCCGAGCTCCACATATTCTTGTACAGTCAAAAGGTGATCGATTCCGTAAAAGATCAGATCAGTAAACGGAAATTTACTGAAATTAGGCCTTTGTGAGATCGTCAACATTGTACCGAGGGTGCCTTTAGAGTATACCGAATCAGTATAGCTATCCTTCTTGTAACACAGCAACGCAATCTCAATGTTGATTAAAGGGAAATGCTTTCTCTTTTCTTTCTGCTTTTGCTTGTAGAGGTAAAACCAGGTACTATAGATCGGTTAAAACGTGAATCCGACGGGGTTCCTTTCTAAGGATTTCTGAAATTGATGAAGTAGATTATTCTATTCCCACAATTCAATTAGATAGACGTGAAATCGCCTTTTTCGTGATTGTGTAGAATAAGTTTTTTGTTGGAATCCTTTTTTGAATCAATAGCTTAGTTGTCCAGTACGAAGTAAGAACTATACTATAGTATTCGATAAAAGAAAGAGAAGAACGAATAAAAAAATGGAATAATCCATATTTGTGATGTACAACATGTTATATTGTATTAGGTCTAAAAGGACGTTCTTGACACTTTCATTATAAGGGTGATACTTAAATAATATTATTATTAATATAATATGGAAGAAAAGATAAAACCTGGGAAGGAAAGGGAAAAACTACTAGGAATTACTAGTCTTAGAATCTAATTGGACTTTTAAAGAACGATTTTGTTTTTTCGAACGATCTGATCGTACGATACTTTTACCTTTTCTCTTATCATTTTTGATATTCTGTGAATGAACCTTCTAATTCTAATGAGTGAAAATAAAAGTAAACAAAGTCAAAAGCATTCGAAAAAACAAATACAAGGTCACACTTCGTTCTAAAAAAAAAAAAAATGCACGACACGATACAATTAATAAAAAAAAAATAAATACAATAAACAAGCAAAATAGAAATCATTTTCCTATTTTATTCCATAATGATTCAAAGAAAGTTCAATTTTTTGAATAAAAGGATCCAATAAGGTGCGTATTAGTATTTCAAAGATTAGGATTAGTTAGTTATCTCTTAATTATAAATTAGGGAGTAATTAGATGTTACAGATGATGCATTTTTCTTTTATTTTTCGACCGGTGTTACTCGATTTTTGTTATTTTACCCTATAATGATTCGAATTTTTCAATGAAAAATTTGAACTTGAATTAATTCTTTCAATTGGTATTTTTGCTTATTCTCATATCTTTAAAAAATTTGAACATATAATTCAGGTAAGTGACTTAAAAAAGTCTACTTAGGCAAATACTTTACAAACATATGTCTAAAAAAAAAAATATTTCCTTTAGCTACTTCATGCCTACGATAACTAGTTATTTCGCTTTTCTACTAGCGGCGTTAACTATAACTTCAGTTCTATTTATTGGTCTGAGTAAGATACGACTTATTTAATTTGAATTAAATTCAAATTACTTTTACAGTTCATAATAAAGAAATTTTTCTGCAGTATTCCATCTATTCTATAGTTCCTTACCGCGCGAATTTACAATTCTTTGGTCGTCAAGATTCATGAGTAATCCGGATTCATATTTAAGGATAGATATTACCTCTCTTTTTCTCCTTTCAAAAAATAATAATAAAAATGATTGAAGTTTTTCTCTTTGGAATCGTCTTAGGTCTAATTCCTATTACATTGGCTGGGTTATTCGTAACTGCATATTTACAATATAGACGCGGTGATCAGTTGGACCTTTGATTTATTAAGATCGATTTTGTTGATTGACCTCGCCTTTTCTTTAACTTTAATCTGGCAAAAGTCAAATTCAGAGTCTGTTCAATTATTGTCATGTAATTTTGACCTAACAAAACAAAACAAGAAAGGAATCGCGCTCTGTAGGATTTGAACCTACGACATCGGGTTTTGGAGACCCGCGTTCTACCGAACTGAACTAAGAGCGCTCTCTTACAAAAAAACGACTGTAAGGAAAGGGATTCTTTTTCTAGCTCTAATACATCTTGTATGCGTCTACGTCTACTACCCTTATAGAGTATGATCCAAATAGTATGATAGTATGATATAATGAAAGGCTACCTATGTCCAATTTTGGATCGATCTCAATGAATCTCTCGTTACTGTTCAGAGTAGAGGAAATAAGTAGGGATGACAGGATTTGAACCTGTGACATTTTGTACCCAAAACAAACGCGCTACCAAGCTGCGCTACACCCCTTTCAATTAATTTACAGTGTCATTGTAGAGAATCCCTATTTTGTTTTCCACATCTTTCTCTTTATTTCGTACATTGATAAAGATAACTTGAAATAAATTATTTTTCTTTTTCTCTTGGAATTAGGGAGTCCATGTTCAAATACAAAAATAAAGGCTGTTCTTAGTTACATATACATCTGATCATATCAGCACTTTGCTTATGTATTACAATAAAGAAGGAGGATTTTAAATGCGAGATCTAAAAACATATCTCTCCGTGGCACCAGTACTAAGTACTTTATGGTTTGGATCTTTAGCAGGTATATTGATAGAAATTAATCGTTTTTTCCCCGATGCATTAACATTCCCTTTTTTTTCATTCTAATTCGAGTCATTTTATTGGTATAGTTATTGGCAGAGGAAGGGGTAAAGAAGATTAGGGATAGAATTAAATATCTGGGACTTGTACTTCCCCCCTCCCTACTCTATTGTATTGTTTGTTTTATTATTTTATTTTTTAGATTTAGTATTATATTAATATAAATATTATATTGTTTATTATTTAAGGGCATTCTATTATTATATGTTAGTTATTATTAGAAATGTTAGTTATTTAGTAGAAATAATTCGAATAAGTTATAAAAGAGAAACAATAAGAAGGCATTCCACCTCCGTAAAAGTAGGAACTCGACTAAGGCAAGGCTTAAATAAGTGGTGCCGGAGATGGAAATATGGCTAGGATAACAGTATAAAGATACTCATGAAATGAAATACTCCACTTCAATTCGAAATCTAAAGAGAACTGCCTAGACTAGTTATAAACCTTTTGTATTATTGGAATTGTACTACTTATTACTAATATATTGTTAGTAATATAATATATTGATTGCATGATTGCAACGAAATCTCTCATAATCATAATTGGATTTAAAGCTGGCAACTTCCATCTTTTTACTTCCCTTCTTCGATTTAGATCGAAAAATTGAACAGTTAAATGAATAGAAAAAAAGGAGGTTCATGGCGAGGGGGAAAGATATCCGAGTAAGGGTTATTTTGGAATGCACTGGGTGTGTTGAAAAGGGTATTCGTGTTAATAAAGAATCAAGAGGCATTTCCAGATATATTACTCAAAAAAATAGACACAATACACCCGGTCGATTGGAATTGAGAAAATTCTGTCCCTATTGTTACAAACATAGGATTCACGGGGAAATAAAGAAATAGATCGAATCAATCACCCGTGTGTCACTCCTTCAAGGAACCTGAGACACGATATATTAAATATATATTAATTATTTAATATAATAATTAATATAATTAATAACAATAACATATAAAAATAAAAATAGAATATTTAGAATCTCTCTAAAAAAAAAAAAAGAAAGAAAACATGCATAAATTCAAGCGACTCCTTCATAAATCCAAGCGATCCTTTCGTAGGCGTTTGCCCCCGATCAAATCGGGGGATCGAATTGATTATCGAAACATGAGTTTAATTAGTCGATTTATTAGTGAACAAGGAAAAATATTATCTAGACGGGTGAATCGATTGACCTTAAAACAACAACGGTTAATTACTATTGCTATTAAGCAAGCTCGTATTTTATCTTTGTTACCTTTTCTTAATAATGAAAAACAATTTGAACGAGGTGAGTCGACTGCTAGAACTGCCGGGCTTAGAACCCGCAATAAAATGAAATGAATAGGCTTACTCTTCAATATAATCAAACTTCCAATCCGAACTCAAATTAAGAAAAAGAGTGAATTGAGTATGGGTAAAAAAAAAGAATCAATCTTTTTTTTATTGAACGTGTTTGCTCATTGTAACGACTTTATCCTATTGTATAATACAAATTTCTACTCTACCTTCCCGGAATTTCTTATTCAGGTACTTCTATGATTAAAGATTAAAGTATTTTTAGCGATTCTTTCCAATAACACTATTTTATTTTATTATTTCATTGGAAATCATATAAAGACAGTTTCTGTTTAATATAGCTATCTGGGCAAGTATTTTACGATTAAGAAGCACCCGCCTCTTATACAAATTATATATTAATCCACTATAACTAGAGGATACCCCTCTCTCGCGAATTACTGCATTTATCCGAGTGATCCACAAATGACGAAAATCCCTCTTTTGCCTATCTCTATCCCGATGAGCCGAAACCAAAGCTCGTATTTTCTGTTGAGTAATAGTTCGAGTAAGTCTTGAATGAGCCCCGCGAAAGCTTGAGGCAAATAAACGCATTTTTGTTCTACGGTTTCGAGCTATATATCCTCGTCTAATTCTGGTCATTGAATAAATGAAACTCTGAGGAATAACTGATTGATTTCCTTTATTTCAGTTTTTCCTTTACTAACTTATATAATTAACAAAACGGGTTTCCCCAATGTATAAAGTAAAAACTCCAACGGCTTTTGCTACGATAACCTTCCCAACCACGAGTTTTTTAGGAGGCATTGATCAAATGCCCCGAAAAGAGTCAATATAAATGGGTAAAGAAATTGTGGGTTCCATCGTTTATATGGTTATTTTCAAAACGGTAAGGTCCTCTCTATACACCGGAGCCCTTTTCTTGATTCTTCATTTTTTTGTTAACTTGTACAGTTCACATTCTTTGGCTCTACCCATGGAATTCTCTAGTACTAGACCTTTCACAAGGTGATCCACCTTTAATACAGTAACGGTATTTAATTATGAAGATTTGTTGGGTTAGCTTGACCCTCTTAGTCCGTTCTTGCAAGAGTCTAAGGCTGATATTTCTGCTTAAAAAAGAAAAAAGAAATTCCCTGGATAATAAGTTGCTACGAATTGGTTAATTCTTTTCATCTTATATTGAAAAATAGAGGGAGTGGCCGTGTTTGTCCCAACGAAAACCATCAATTTTGTGCACAATAAACACAATAACAAGATTTTTCTTGTTTTTTTAGAGAAGAGAATGGATGTAGGAACCCCACTCTATCCTAGTCATTGATACTGTATCGATCACTGAGACTAGAATTCTTTTCTTTTGTCCCAGTCCAGGATCTGAACGCGTCGCACATACACCCGAGTACATGTTCCTCGGCGCTGAGGACATCCCCTAAGAGCGGGGGATTTCGTTACATTTTTTATTGGCTGTCTTGTATTCCTAATAAGTTGTTTAAGGGTTGGCATGCTGAAGGGTTTAATGATCTATGGTCTATAGAATTAAGATGGTTTAGATTGATCCTAACCGGATGATTATGAATTCTTTGAATCTATTTTTCTTTACTTATATTCAATTGAGTAAATAAAAAAGAAAAAACTATCTAAAAACTATTTCATATTAATTAAACATTGCAAATCAGAATTTATGTGGAATCTTTGCTATTTTTCAACCGCTACAAGATCAACAATTCCATGAGCTTGGGCTTCTGGTGCTGACATAAAAACATCCCTTTCCATGTCTTCGGATACGACCCATAAAGGTTTTCCCGTTCTTTGTACATAAACTCTTGTGACGGTTTCGCGCAGTTTCAGCAGTTCTTCCGCTTCCAGGACAAATTCTCCCGTTTGTGCCTCATAAAAAGCACTAGAAGGTTGATGGATCATTACCCTGATGATATAGCATAATCAATTTAAATTAAAAGGTTATTCGATTTTTCATCATTAAGGCGCGAGAATTTAAAAAGAAATAAAAAAGATAGAATTGACCAACCGTACGGGCAGGGTTTGCACATTGCATACGGCTCTATAATAAAATAATAAAATTGACTTTTACCTTCCAACAAACCACCAAAGAAAAAGGAAAAATATCGAGTTTATCATCAGATCCAGATTGGTTTGGTAAATAATATAATAATTACCTAATTGACCCTCCTTCTTTTTGAGGAGTTCAAAAATAATATGACGGCTCCGTTGCTTTATACCTTATATTATTTATTATTTGAAAAAATTTTATTTGTGATTCAGCAATCCCAAAGTTTCTTTTTTTTTTCAAATAAAACAAATCCAATTATAAAAAATCATCGAATTTTGTTTTTTGTATTTTTTTCTAACATAGCCAAAACAGCCCGTTGGTGTGAAAAAAAAAGGGTTTGTGACACTGAAAAGGGCTTCCAATAAATAATATCAAATCGGGACTACCTTTTTTCATACTACTCTTTCGATACATAATTGAATGTTTTTGTAATAGTTTTTGAAAAAAGAATACAATTTTTTGATATCGAATTCGAAGTGCCATGCTATTATTACTTAAAAATATTTCATATGGCGAAGGCATAGTTTTTTTTCTCTCAAAAAAAAACTCAATGGCGCTAAGCGTGAGGGAATGCTAAACGTTTGGTAATTTTTCCTCCGACCAGGATAAAAGATCCCATTGAAGCGGCTAATCCCAGGCATATTGTCTGTACATCCGGTCGCACAAATTGCATAGTATCATAAATAGCTATTCCAGGTATTACCCATCCGCCAGGAGAGTTGATAAACAAATAAAGATCTTTGGTATCACTCTCCATACTCAGATATACTAGAAGAGCAATGAGTTGATTCGAGATATCGTTATCAACTACTTGGCCTAAAAAAAGTAATCTTTCTCGATAAAGTCGGTTGATTAGGAAAAACTTCAATCCTGTAGGAGCCGTACATGCACCTTTTGATGCATACGGTTCAACAAAAATAAATTAAGAATCAATGTGTAAATCCTAGTTCTTTTTGTTTTTTATATTTTTATAAGAGGCTCTTTCTAATTTTCTATTCTCACGAAGAAACTTTTTATTTCATTTTTCATGAAAAATGAGTTTTGGCCTGTTTACCGAACAATTTACTAAACTTATCGAACTAACTTCTCCTTGATGTATTGTTTCATCGAGATCCAATCTAAATCACGATGGGATTCTCTTGTTCCTGAATGGGTTTCTTCAATTCTTTTAGGTTTATGCTGCTCTACTCCGAGTAAAGATCCGCCCGATTTTGATTTGCACATATAGAACAAATGCTCCCACTACCACGTCTTTTTGCGAAAACTTCGTTTTTTTTTTTTCAATTTATTTCATGTCTTCCGTCAACTCTTTTACGTACTAATCATATTATTCAAGTAATTCTGATTAACGGGTGGAGATTACATTCAAGTAATCTCCACCCGTTAATCAGAATTACTTGAATGTAATAAAAAAATAATACATATGATATATGATACAAGTAGGAATGCTAGATTATTATCAATGGGTTTTTTCTAAACGGAGCCTGGATACCTCATTTTATTAGTTCAAACAAACCAACCATAAATTGGATTCTAATTGATAATATTAATTTGGATGTCGCCCAACAATTAAATCTTATTTTCTTTCATTGCACTTCACGCTCCAAATTTTGGATGATTCAATCAATATTTTTTGGGCGAAGCGGAAGGATTTCTCAATCGGGGGAGAGAATGGGGAAATACCATATGACCCACTCTATCTGACAAGTCGCACTATACGTCAACCCAGGATGCATCGTAATCCCCAGGATTTCGAAAAGGTACTCTTGGAACACCAATAGGCATTAAATGAAAGAAAAAATATTAAAGTACTATATCTTACTTTGATGTGGAAGCGTAATAATGCGTTTCTTTCTTTTAATAATTGCGTCTTTTATCCCGTTTTATCCAGATATTTGATCTCCATATATTATATTGGATAAATAAATTCAAGGAAGACAGAATGAAGAAAAGAAAGGAGATTTCTTACGAATAGGCACTTTGAATAATAAACGAATATGTATAGATTCGACCGTCTAAAAAGGTATAAACCCCCATTGCGTATTGATACTTATCGGGTATAAAATAGATTTGCTTCTCTTTGTTCATATGACCCTAATTGTTTCATTATTACTACTAAAAGCCTTGAACAAAGATTAATACTTTCTCTCAGCTAATGCACTGAAAATGAGAGGTCCATGGCAAAGTTTTCCAGTGCAATAAAGTTACATAGTGTGATTTTTCGTTGATAAAGGGGTATTTCCATGGGTTTGCCTTGGTATCGTGTTCATACCGTCGTATTGAATGATCCCGGTCGTTTGCTAGCTGTCCATATAATGCATACAGCTCTAGTTGCCGGTTGGGCTGGTTCGATGGCTCTATATGAATTAGCAGTTTTTGATCCCTCTGACCCTGTTCTCGACCCAATGTGGAGACAAGGTATGTTCGTTATACCCTTTATGACTCGATTAGGAATAACCAATTCATGGGGTGGTTGGACTATTACAGGTGGGACTGTAACGAATCCGGGTATTTGGAGTTACGAAGGTGTGGCTGGGGCACATATTATGTTTTCTGGCTTGTGCTTCCTGGCTGCTATTTGGCATTGGGTATATTGGGATCTAGCGATATTTACTGATGAACGTACAGGAAAACCCTCTTTGGATTTGCCCAAGATCTTCGGAATTCATTTATTTCTTTCAGGAGTAGCTTGCTTTGGGTTTGGCGCATTTCATGTAACAGGATTGTATGGTCCTGGAATATGGGTATCCGATCCTTATGGGCTAACCGGAAAAGTCCAATCTGTAAATCCGGCGTGGGGTGTGGGAGGTTTTGATCCTTTTGTTCCGGGAGGAATAGCCTCTCATCATATTGCAGCAGGGACATTGGGCATATTAGCGGGACTTTTTCATCTTAGTGTCCGTCCGCCACAACGTCTATACAAAGGATTGCGTATGGGAAATATCGAAACTGTCCTTTCTAGTAGTATCGCTGCTGTCTTTTTTGCAGCTTTTGTTGTTGCTGGAACTATGTGGTATGGTTCCGCAACTACTCCCATTGAATTATTTGGTCCCACTCGTTATCAATGGGATCAGGGATACTTCCAGCAAGAAATATATCGAAGAGTTGGTGCTGGGCTATCCGAGAATCAAAGTTTATCCGAAGCTTGGTCTAAAATTCCTGAAAAATTAGCTTTTTATGATTACATTGGAAATAATCCGGCAAAAGGGGGGTTATTCAGGGCGGGCTCAATGGATAACGGGGATGGGATAGCTGTTGGGTGGTTGGGGCATCCTCTCTTTAGAGATAAAGAAGGACGTGAACTTTTTGTACGTCGTATGCCTACCTTTTTTGAAACATTTCCAGTGGTTTTGGTAGACGGAGACGGGATTGTTAGAGCCGATGTTCCTTTTCGAAGGGCAGAATCGAAGTATAGTGTTGAACAAGTGGGTGTAACTGTTGAGTTCTATGGTGGCGAACTCAATGGCGTCAGTTATAGTGATCCCACTACTGTTAAAAAGTATGCAAGGCGTGCTCAATTGGGTGAAATCTTTGAATTAGACCGTGCGACTTTGAAATCCGATGGTGTTTTTCGTAGTAGTCCAAGAGGTTGGTTTACTTTTGGCCATGCTTCGTTTGCTCTTCTCTTCTTCTTTGGACACATTTGGCATGGTGCTAGAACCTTATTCAGAGATGTTTTTGCTGGTATTGATCCAGATTTGGATGCTCAAGTGGAATTTGGAGCATTCCAAAAACTTGGGGATCCAACTACAAGAAGACAAGTAGTTTGATACAACATTGCTCCGTTACTTTTCGCTTCCACTCTTTGACTTTGACATAGGGCACCGGGGATTTTTTGATCGGAATTGCCGACTTGTCTTTGATTCTTGCTCCTTCCTTATTTTATCCAGGATACGACTCCAAATAAACAGGTATGAAAGCTATAATTGTAAACCACAATCAAATCTATGGAAGCATTGGTTTATACATTCCTCTTAGTCTCAACTCTAGGAATCATCTTTTTCGCTATCTTTTTTCGAGAACCACCTAAAGTTCCAACTAAAAAGATTAAATGATTTTTTATTTTCTAAATTGAAGTAATGAGCCTCCAATATCGGGAGGCTCATTACTTCAAACTTCAACTAGTCCCCGTGTTCCTCGAATGGATCTCTTAGTTGTTGAGAGGGTTGCCCAAAAGCAGTATATAAGGCATACCCCGTAAAACTTACAAGTAAACCAGAAAGAAAGATGGCGACTAGGGTTGCTGTTTCCATTATTATAAAATTTCAAAACCACAATGGATCTATGATATTAAGATTACTTATTTACAACGAAATTGTATACAAAGTCAACAGATCTCAATGAATACAAAATAGGAGTTATGGCTACACAAAGCGTTGAGGGTAGTTCTAGATCTCGTCCAAAACGAACTGGTGTAGGGGGGTTATTGAAACCATTGAATTCGGAATATGGTAAAGTAGCTCCTGGATGGGGAACTACTCCATTGATGGGAGTCGCAATGGCTTTATTTGCGATATTTCTATCTATTATTTTAGAGATTTATAATTCTTCTGTTTTACTAGAAGGAATTTCAATGAATTAGATTTATAAGAATAACTAAGTCCTAGCTTTGCTTTTCACTCTAAAGCAAAGGGTTTAGGTTTGTATTTTGGGTCTATTTTGGTAGTTCGATCGCGAAATTTCTTTGTTTCTGTATTTCCGTAATATGAGTGTGTGACTTGTTAAAATAGATCCTATTGATAGTACAGAGAATAGGTCTGTCATCTTCATAAAGGTGGTTTTCCTCGTCAGATATTCATTCGAATATTTGGAGCACGAACTATTTGAAATAGATTACGAAGTATTAGAACTATGATTCATACTTAATATTCAGACCTCGTGGCCGGGCTACAAATTTTCAAAGAGTTTGAAAGATTTTTATTCTTTCAAACTCCCGTTCATGCTTAGTTTGATACAGGGCAAACCCCTTTTTTATTTTTCATCATTCTATCCACTCCTATTCATTGAATAAGCGAGGGTACAAGGGTTCTTACTCAGATAATCCTTGGACTTAATTTGAAGGTCATCGCCATTCTAGTATGAATCTGAGGTTTCAATAGGTTCATGTGGTCTTAACAAGAGAATTCCTATCAATAATAAAAAAGAAAGTAAATCCGCATTCCAAAGCAATCAAAAAATAAGAAATCTTAAAGAAGGTAAATAGAAGATTCAAGAGGCCTGTAATGATCAACATCAAGACGAATGAGCCGACTTGATATTTTAGCATTATAACCAAAAAGGAAAGTTTTCGGATTTTTTATTTGCATTCTTTTGTATCTTCTGATAAGATTGAATCATTAGGATTAAGAAGTTTCAAACTTTGAACTTTACTATATTTTGAACTTTACTATATACAATACACATATCCGTTTCCACCAGTATTTTGGTCTTTGTGTTTGAGCTGTACGAGATGAAAGTCTCATCTACGGTTCTTGGAGGGGGATCCCTCTTCTCTTGGGTTACCTATCTCAATAAAGTCTATGATTGGTTCGAAGAACGTCTGGAGATTCAGGCGATTGCAGATGATATAACTAGTAAATATGTTCCTCCTCATGTCAACATATTTTATTGTCTAGGAGGAATTACGCTTACTTGTTTTTTAGTACAAGTGGCTACGGGGTTTGCTATGACTTTTTACTATCGTCCAACCGTTACTGAGGCTTTTGCTTCTGTTCAATACATAATGACTGAAGCCAACTTTGGTTGGTTAATCCGATCAGTTCATCGCTGGTCGGCAAGTATGATGGTCCTAATGATGATCTTGCACGTATTCCGGGTGTATTTGACCGGTGGCTTTAAAAAACCCCGTGAATTGACTTGGATTACTGGTGTGGTTCTTGCTGTCTTGACAGCCTCTTTTGGCGTAACCGGTTATTCTTTACCTTGGGACCAAATTGGCTATTGGGCAGTTAAAATAGTAACGGGTGTACCGGATGCTATTCCTGTAATAGGAGCCCCTTTGGTAGAGTTATTGCGTGGAAGTGCTAGTGTGGGACAATCCACTTTGACTCGTTTTTATAGTTTACACACTTTTGTATTACCTCTTCTTACTGCCGTATTTATGTTAATGCACTTCTCAATGATACGTAAGCAAGGTATTTCTGGTCCTTTATAAAAAATATAAATAACTGATTAATGTGATCAATCTTTGATCATTGATGACTTGGGGGAGAAGAGTATTTCATTGCTATAAATATGGATTGTTGAAAAGAATAAGACATGTATTTGGATATTTATTTTCCTTCAACTCCACAAAATTTTATTATTTATTTGACACGAATAGTCAAATAGTTGATGGAAATTATCTTAAGAGAAAATGGATTATGGGAGTGTGTGACTTGAACTATTGATAAGGCCGTGTAGATATATGCTTTGATCTGCCACATTAAAATTCACAATCAAATGTGTCTTTGTTCC